CTTGTTATTCTTTTATCTTTCTTTTATCTTCCCCTCATCATGCGAAATAGAGAAACCTTTTTTATCTTATATCATCAGGGTAATGATCCATCAACCCGCTGGTTCTTTTTCTGAAGTAGCAACGGGAGAATTCATCCTGGAAGTGGGAGAACTGCTGAAACTACGTGAAACCCTGACAAGGGTTTATGTACAAAGAACGGGGAAACCCTTCTGGGTTGTATCCGAAGACATGGAAAGAGATATTTTTATGTCAGCAACAGAGGCCCAAGCTTATGGAATTGTTGATCTTGTAGCGGTTGAATGACAATAAATAGCCTGAATTTCGCGTCAATTCGTGATTTAAAATGAACCCTGCCGCGTTTAATATTCTATGACTTTTATTTATTTACTATCTATTGATTGATGATTCTATTGATCTATCGATTCTATTCTATTGAATAAAAGTCATTCATAATCATACGGTTAGGATCGATCTAAACCAGCCCATTATGTATATGATTCAACATGCCAACGATTAAACAACTTATTAGAAATACAAGACAGCCAATCAGAAATGTCACAAAATCCCCCGCGCTTCGGGGATGCCCTCAGCGTCGAGGAACATGTACTAGGGTGTATGTGCGACTCGTTCAGATCATAAACTAGAACAAAGGAAAGAGAACAATGTTCGAATATCAATGATCAAATAGGATAGAACGGAAAAACAAACTACATTTACTATCTAAAAATAAGAAAATGGGGTCATATCCCTTTTATTGTGTATGAAATTTATGGTTTCTATTGGTGTAAAACCACTCACCTCAATTCAAGATGAGAAGTAATTCTCCATTGGTAGCAAATGGTTATCCATTAAGCGGAGGAAATCTTAGTAACATAGACCCCTCTTGCAAGAACGGACTAACAGGGTCAGCTACCCAGCCAACTTTCATAATTAAATACCGTTACTGTATAGGTAGAGCTCGTTGTGAAAGACCTATTACTGGATAATTCATGGGTAGAGCCGAAGAATGTGAACTATACAAGTTAGCAATAACATTGATTAAATGAAGTAAGGGCTCCGGTGTATAGAGAAGACCTCACCGTTTAAGAAGTAACCATAGAAACGATGGAATCCACTATTTAGTTATCATTGCTATTTTTTTTAACCTAGTATAGTACAATTTCGTATTTCGAGGTGAAATGCCTATAAAAAAATAAAAAATCGTGGTTGGGAAGGTTATAGTAGCGAAAGCCATTGGAATTTTTAGTTTATACATTGGAAAAATCCGTTTTGTTATTAATATACTAGGAAAGGGGCAAAAGAATAACTGAAAGAAAGGAAATCTATTAGTTATTCGTTAAAGTTTCATTTATTCAATGACCAGAATTAGACGGGGATATATCGCTCGGAGACGTAGAACAAAAATTCGTTTATTTGCATCAAGCTTTCGGGGGGCTCATTCAAGACTTACTCGAACTATTACTCAACAAAAAATAAGAGCTTTGGTTTCGGCTCATCGGGATAGGGATAGGCAAAAAATAAACTTTCGTCGTTTGTGGATCACTCGAATAAATGCAGCAATTCGTGAAAGGGGGGTATGCTATAGTTATAGTAGATTAATAAATGATCTGTACAAGAGACAGTTGCTTCTTAATCGTAAAATACTTGCACAAATAGCTATATCAAATAGGAATTGTCTTTATATGATTTCCAATGAAATCATAAAAGAAGTAGGTTGGAAAGAATCCACCGGTTAAACGGAGTTGCCCGGAGAATGAACTCCGGGAAGATCGAATAAAAATGAATAGAATTAGAATATGATAAAATATCAGAAAGTAGTTAAAATAAATATGAATCAACACGTTCAATAAAAAATTTTATTCTTCCCAGATTATTTTTTTTTTTTTCTTACGACACGAGACTTCAATCCGGATTCTTGGATTTTTCCAACAAAAAAGAAATCCGCGTTTGAGTTCGGATGGGCATTTGAATTCAAGTGAAGAAAGAGTAAACCTATCTTTTTCTGGCTCTAAGACTGGGAGTTCTGGTGGTCGACTCGGTTCTTTCAAATTGTTTCTCATTATTAAGAAAAGGTAACAAAGATAAAATACGAGCTTGTTTTATAGCAATAGTAATTAATCGTTGTTGTTTCAAGGTCAATCTATTCACTCGTCTAGATAATATTTTTCCCTGTTCACTAATAAATCGACTAATTAAACTCATGTTTTTATAATCAATTCGATCCCCCGATTGGATCGGGGGCAAACGCCTACGAAAAGATCGCTTGGATTTAAGAAAAGTTCGCTTAGATTTTTCCATGGTTTGGTTAGTTTATTTCTTATCCCTAAAATCCTATTTCAACCGTATCTTTTATTAGAATAAATAAATAGGATTTGGTTTGTTTATAATTATCTTTAACTATGTTAAATATGTTATATATATAATGTCATTTTTGCCCTTTCCTTGTAAGAAAGATAAGGGCGCCGGTGCTCGGTTCGTTCGATCTATTTCTTTATCTCCCCATGAATCGTATGTTTGTTACAATATGGACAGAATTTTAGCAACTCCAATCGATTAGGCGTATTGTGCCGGTTCTTTTGAGTAATATATCTGGAAATCCCCGTTGATTCCTTATTAACACCGTTTCGAACACAAGCGGTACATTCCAAAAGAACCGGTATTCGCACATCTTTACCCTTAGCCATGAACCTCCTTTGGATTTTTCATTTACTCAACTCTTCCTTTTTCAATTCGAAACGAAAAAGAAGAAAGGAAGGAAAAAATTTGTAACTAGCTATCCTCTTATGCAAGATTTCATTACAATCAATATAGGAAATACGATAGAAAGATTTCTAAACTATATTTCAACAGTACAGTATTTCATATAATTATCGTCTAGAATACGCTTTCCCTAGAACCAGAGTTTGTATTCGACTTCCATAGAAATTTAATACATAGAAATTCATATTAATTTAATTCCAACCTGAACCCGACTCTCACAGCTGTTGAATATAATATTCTTTCTCTTTCCTCCCTTTTTCTAGGGAAAAAAGAGAAAAGAAGGGGCTTTATTTAATTGTATCTCTAATCTTCTTTATTCCTTCCCACGTCAATAACTAGAATGAAAAAAAGGGGAACGTCAACGCATCCGGGAAAAAACGATTAATCTCTATCAATAAACCTGCCAAAGAACCGAACCATAGAGTACTTAGTACCGGTGCCACGGAAAGATATGTTTTTAGATCTCGCATTGAAAAACCTCCTTTTATAGTAATACATACATAAGATAATACATATTGAAATGTACAATCATCCAGTAAATAAGATTTACTTTTTGTTAAATACAGAAAAAACGTCCTTTTCTTCCCCACTATTCCCCAAAAAGACTCGTTTATTTTTCCTAGGGGTTCCAGAAGTATTTTACTATTATTATATGTTAAATGAGACCAAAAAGGCGAAATGGACATAAAAATTCTAGATTTTAATAGAGGCAATAACGATGTGGAAAACAAGACAGTAATTCTCTACAATGACACTGTAGACCAATGGAAGGGATGTAGCGCAGCTTGGTAGCGCGTTTGTTTTGGGTACAAAATGTCACGGGTTCAAATCCTGTCATCCCTACCTATTACTGCTCCTTTGAGCAGTAACGAGGGATTTTTTGAGATCAATTCACGTTGGACATATCATATAGAATCTTTTATTCTTATGATGATACTATATGTGTATGCATACAAGATGTATTGGGGCCAATCCTTTTCTTTACAGTCTTTTCTTTTATGAGAAGAAAGCGCTCTTAGTTCAGTTCGGTAGAACGTGGGTCTCCAAAACCCGATGTCGTAGGTTCAAATCCTACAGAGCGTGATTTGTATCTTCTTCGATGGAATTTGACTGAAACACTAACTGGAACAGCAATCTTTATTTGACCTCCTGGATATTAAAGAAAGGAGGAGGTCAATCAAAAAAAGAGATATTAATTAATCAAAGGTCTAACTGATCGCCACGCCTGTATTGTAAATAGGCAGTTACAAATAATCCAGCCAAAGTAATAGGAATTAGACCTAACACAATTCCAAATAGAAAAACTTCAATCATTTCAATTTGTTTGAAAGGAGAAAAAAGAGGTAATATCTATACCTAAATATTAATCCGAATTACCATGAATCTCAATGACCAAGAATTGGCAATTAACGGGGTAAAAATACACAGAAGTTCGCAGAAAGATTTTGTGCAATTAATTTCAAATAAGTCGTATCTTGCTCAGACCAATAAATAGAGCTGAGGTTATAGTTAAAGCCGTTAGTAGAAAACCGAAATAACTAGTTATGGTAGGCATCAAGGAGCTAAATGAAATATGGTCTTTTTATACATATGTTTATAAAAAAGCACTTACCTGAGTTTCCTTTTTTGCAAAATAGGAGAAAAAAACCAATTGAAAGTTTTTGAGTCATCTATCATTATAGACAGCACTAACAAGGATAAAGTCACAACTATATAAAAAAATTGATTCATCATCTGTAACATCTACCCATACCGCGTTTGCAATCAGCAAATGCATTCTTGGATCATTTTTCAATTCAACTTATAAACGAATAATAAGAACTGGGTAGTGTAATTTCGTTTTAAAATAAGACTAACTCTTTTCCAATCATTATGGAATCAAATTAGAAAATTATTCCTATTTTTATCATTTGTTTTATTGGATCGAATCTATATATTTTAGAGCGAACATTAATCTTATAAAACTTTTACTTTCATTTTAACTAATTAGATTCCGTAATGAGTTCACTCATATAATATCTTAAATATCTTGAATGAATGAGAACAAAAAGTTATCACATGATCACTCAAAAAAATAGGTGTTTTGGTTCAACTATATTCTAAGACTATTAATTTCTATTTTCTTTTGCTTTAGAAGTTCTATTTTGTATTTTTCATATATATATTAGAAATGCGCATCTTTTTAGTTAGGTCAAGAAAGAACCTTCAGATTTCGATCTAATACAACAATGTATGCATT